GTATCGAATACTGGTAATAATATCAGCAAAAGAACGTTCTCCCGTGCTTCCAGACATGCTGAGCTCCCCAAATTTTTGTACATTCAAAAAAGGAATTGATTCCGTAAAAGATGGGATCAACCAGTAAATAGAAAATTACTGATATTTCATCCTTGTGAGATTGTCAATTTTGTACCAAAGGTGTATTTTGAGTATACCGAATTAGTATAGCTATCCTTCCTATAGCACAGCAATCCAGTTTCGCTTGGTCCCGAAACATAATTCCTTTTTTCTCTTCTTTGTTCCTTGTCTATAGGTAAGCTAGTAGAATAATTCGGAATAGCGGCCAAATCTATCCCTTTTTAGTTAAAAGTTTTCTTAGAATCCTACCTTTCCCTTTAAGGAATTTAATTGGTTAGCATAATATAATATCTACTAAATAGAAAGTAGATAATCTGTTATGAAAGAAGGAAAACATTCTTTGAAGAATGAAGATTCGTAACCAATCCTTGCCTTATTTGTTGGATTAGGTCTAACTTTCTTGACTAAACTCCAAGAGTGGAACTTTAGATAGAACTTAAAAGGATAATTGAAGTGATTCGTCTTCGAATCAACTTTGGTTGGGGGTTCAAAAAGGAATAAAAATAAAGTAAATTCAAGGAACAAAGAGCTTTCCTTTTTTTAAGGGGCCCTCGGGGGGTCGTGGAATGCTTTTCCTCTCCTCTTATTCCATTGTATTCCATATGGAATACAATCAGTTAAAATAAGAAAAGAAGGAATAGGGAATATTCGACCGTTTCAATTCTTTATTTATCCTTTATTCCAAAATTCGCCCGAAAATGAAAATCCAATTTCATTTTTCAATGGGGTTAGATGATCTAGTTCTTAATATTATTACTTTACTCAACTGACAGATTCCACAACAAATCTCTTGATTCGGAATTAGGGACTCATGTCGCATCTGATGAATCGATTTTCTTTTACACACACTTCCGTATCTCACTCGATCTTATTTTTTAGTATTATCAAAATAACCGATGAATTAGGAATTTTCCATAACTTAGGTAAGTGCTTTACCAACATATGTAGTGTAGTAAAAAATTAAATGGAATTTAACCCTTTCATGCTTACTATAACTAGTTATTTCGGTTTTCTACTGGCTGCTTTAACTATAACCCCAGCTCTATTTATCGGTTTGAACAAGATACGTCTTATTTGAAATGAATTGAATGAATAAGTCAGAAAAGAAAAATCTTTCTTTTGGATTCCTGGTATTCTACGACTCTTTTCCACACTAATTACCAATTCTTTTCTTGGTCATTGAGATTCGTGGATAATTTAGACTACTATTTAGGGATAGATCGTACCTCTTTTTTTTATCCCCTCGAACAAATCGAAATGATTGAAGTTTTTCTATTTGGAATCGTCTTAGGCCTTATTCCTATTACTTTAGCGGGATTATTCGTGACTGCGTATTTGCAATACAGGCGGGGGGATCAGTTGGATCTTTGATTGAGTTAGTAATATTTCTTTTTTGATTGACTTCCTCTCTGGTCTGGAGGAGGTCAAATTGGAGTTGCAATTCGACTTTGTTTTGTTAAATTATTTTACTCTGCTTCAACATAAGATAGAAGGAATCACGCTCTGTAGGATTTGAACCTACGACATCGGGTTTTGGAGACCCGCGTTCTACCGAACTGAACTAAGAGCGCTTTCATTCAAAAGGAAAACCCTTTTCTACTCCTAACGTGTCTCACGTACGTATAGTATCTACAAATTCAAGTTATACCCACTTTATTTAATTGATCTCCTCGCTACTGCCCATAAAGAAGTAATAGGTAGGGATGACAGGATTTGAACCTGTGACATTTTGTACCCAAAACAAACGCGCTACCAAGCTGCGCTACATCCCTTTTCCAAATTGTTGTACAATGCCATTGTACACAATTCCTGTCTTGTTTTCCACATCTTAATTTTCTTCTCTTTCTCTATCTATATAGAACCCTCTTGTCATTTCTTCTTTTTTTTTGGTCTCATATAATCAAGTCAAGGAATGGTATACATCTAAAATCCAATCAAATTTCACCTATAAAAGAAAGATTACTATTCCTTGGTAATGTATAGGAAGAAGAGGTTCTCTTTTTCTTTTTTAGGGATAGGAAAATCTCATCTATACGGTTCATTCTATATATAGAATATTAATTTTGTTTTTTAGTTAGGACTTTCGCCTAACCAAAAGAAATACAAAAGATCTTGGGCAAGAGTATCTGATCATATATGTATTCCAATAAGGAAGGAGGATTCTCAATGCGGGATATAAAAACATATCTCTCTGTAGCACCCGTGCTAAGTACTCTATGGTTTGGGGCTTTAGCAGGTTTATTGATAGAAATTAATCGTTTATTCCCAGATGCTTTATCATTCCCTTTTTTTTCATTCTAGTTATTGCTATCCGAGGAATTCTTCGTGACATGACGAAAATTTTCCCCTTTTTCAATCCTTTTTTTTAGTATAGGAAGGAAAAAGAAAGAAAAGATGGATTGGGTTGAACCTCAGAGTCATGAAAAATAGGGTAAATCGCATTTTGGAAAACAGAAATTAAATTAAAAGCGGTATCCAAGTGCGGTATCCAAGCTAAGTCAAGCCTCAGAAATCAGAGCATAGAAAGAGGCTGGGCTGGCTACTTAAATGAAAGGATTTCGAAGCAAAATCCTTGCTAATTCGACAAGGATTGTATTCTTTAATTATTTCTCTATTTTTTATTACTTAATTTCAAAATTTCCAAAAATTTTTATTCTAATGGATTTTATTCTTCTTCTTCGGATTCAAATATAGAAGAATAAAAGAATAAGTAGAAGAATTAAGTTAAGTCAATCCAAAAAAGAAAGGGGGTTCATGGCCAAGGGGAAAGATATTAGAATCAGAGTTATTTTGGAATGTATCAGTTGTGTTCGAAAAGGTGCCAATAAGGAATCGACGGGGATTTCTAGATATAGTACTCAAAAGAATCGCCACAATACACCCGGACAATTAGAATTCAAAAAATTTTGTCGTTATTGTCGCAAGCATACGACTCATGGCGAAATAAAAAAATAGGAGCATCGTGTGTTCGATCTTTCCAAAGAACGGATTTAATATATAGAACATAGATAGAATACAAAATACAAATCAACTGATTTGATTTCAGGTAGATATTATTTCATATGTATAGATGGACCAAAGAAAGACTACTTCTTCTGGATCCAAAATTAATAAAATAAAGAAATCTTTTTTTTTTTCAAATTTTTAAATAAAGAATAAATCATGTATACATCTAAACAACCTTTTCATAAATCTAAGCAACCCTTTCGTAAATCCAAGCAAACTTTTCGTAAATCCAAGCAACCCTTTCGTAAATCCAAACAAACTTTTCGTAGGCGTCCTCGGATTGGCCCGGGGGATCGAATTGATTATAGAAACATGAGTTTAATTAATCGATTTATTAGTGAACAAGGAAAAATATTATCGAGACGAATAAATAGATTAACCTTGAAACAACAACGATTAATTACTCTTGCTATAAAACAGGCTCGTATTTTATCTTTCTTACCATTTCGTAACTATGAGAATGAGAAGCAATTTCAAGCCCAGTCAATTTCAATAATTACTGGTCCTAGACCCAGAAAAAATAGGCATATTCCTCAATTAACGCAAAAGTTCAATTCTAATCGAAACTTAAGAAACTCCAACCAGAATTTAAGAAACAACAATCGGAACTTAAGTTCCGATTATTGATGTTTTATTCGAAAGGGCCGGACCTATATAAAGAAAGTAATCCAGTTTTGATTCTTGTGTTTGTTATAAAAAAGAAAAATGGGGAAGAAGAAATAGTTTTTTTATTTATTGTAACATGCTCGTTGATTCCTACCACTTAATCTTAATTTATTGTATCTTCCCGGAGTTCCCTCTCCGGGAATTCGGTTTTAATTATTCCTGTATATTACTTTATTATTCATTTAATTGATGATCTTTATTTTATTGGAAATCGTGTAAAGATTATTTGGATTTGATACAGCTACTTGTGCAAGCATTTTACGATTAAGAATCAATTCCTTCTTGTACAGATTGTGTATTAATTTACTATAACTATTGAATACTTTATATATCCGCGTTGCTGCGTTTATCCGAGTTATCCACAAACGACGAAAATCCCTCTTTTGCCTGCCTCTATCTCGGTGAGAGGAGACAAAAGCTCTTCTTACTTGTTGAGTAATCATTCGATTAAGTCTTAAATGAGCCCCTCTAAAGTTTGAGGCAAATGAACGCATTTTTGTTCGTCGTCTCCGAGCTATATATCCTCGCGGAACTCTGGTCATTGAATAAAATTAACCTTAATGAATAACTAATGATTTTTCTTCTTTTAGCCATCCTTTTTCCCATTAATAACAAAACGAATTATTCCGATATATAAAATATTAATTCCAACGGCTTTTGCTACTGTAACCTTCCCAACCACGATTTTTTATTTTATTCCCTTCAGCTATTTCGCATAGAAATAACAAATTCTAACGATACTAAAAAAAAATAGTGGGTTCCATCGTTTCTATGGTTCCCTTTAAAACGGTGAGGCCCTCTCTATACACCGGAGCCCTTTCTTTCATTTCATCAAAAGGTATTGTGAACTTGTATAGTTCACATTCTTTGGCTCTACCTATCCATTATAGAGTAAATAGCTCTTTTCACTATAAGAGTTATCCATACAGTGACGGCATTTAATTATGAAAGTTGGCTAAGTAGCTGACCCTGTTAGTCCGTTCTTTTAAGATAAAAGAGCATAAGCCTTTTTCCTTTTTTTACTATTTCCTCCGCTTAATGGATAACCTTTTTTTACCAATGGGGGAATTGCTTCTTATTTCCAATTTAGATGATTGGATTTGCACCAAAGGAAACCATAAATTCCATATTACCATAGAAATCTAGGATATAGAAGCTCTATCCTATTCATTGGTACCGATCATGGATACTTCAAAAATTGTCTTATTTGTTTGAACTCATGATCTGAACGAGTCGCACATACACCCTAGCACATGTTCCTCGACGCTGAGGACATCCCTTAAGCGCGGCCGATTTTCTAGCATTTCGTATTGGCTGTCTTGCGTTTCTAATAAGTTGTTTAACCGTTGGCATGTCGTATGTATATAGAAAAAAAAGATTGGTTTAGATCGATCTTAACCTGATGATTGATCATCATGAAGTATTTCTATTTTCTATTAAATCCCAGAAAGCCTGAATTTAGGTTTGAAATAAATTTACAAGAAATCTGGCCACTACCAATCCTTAAACATTTCTGGAAACCACACTGGATCAGTATCGCAGTGCTCGTCAATCATTTCATCCCCTACAATATCGACAAGTCCATAAGCTTTGGCTTCGTCTGCTGACATAAAAACATCCCTTTCCATGTCTTCGGATACAACCCAAAAAGGCTTGCCTGTTCTTAGTGCATAAACCCTTGTGATCATTTCGCGAACTTTGTGTAACTCTTCCACTTCTAGTAAAAATTCAGGTGTCCTTGCCCGATAATAAGCACTAGCAGGTTGGTGAAGCATAATCCTCGCGTGAGGGAATGCTATACGCTTGGTGGGTTCTCCTCCAAGCAGAATGAAGGATGCCATGGACGCAGCTATTCCGAGGCATATTGTATATATATCTGGTGTCACCGTTTGCATCGTATCAAAAATCGCCATTCCTGAGATTAGCCACCCGCCTGGGGAGTTTATAAACAAAAAAATATCACTAATTCCATCTTCTATACTGAGATATACCATGAGACCTGTAATATGATTCGTGATCTCGCAACGAATCTCTTGGCCTAAAAAAAGTGTCCTTTCTCGATACATAACATTGTATAAGTCAACCCAAGTCGCTTCTTCATCTCCAGGAATCCGGTAAGGTACTTTTGGAACACCAATGGGCATATTAGATTAATATTATTAAATTTAAGTAAGAAAACTACACTTTAATATGGAAACGTAAGAATGGAAGAGAAAGAAAGAATCCGTAGTTTATTGTCTTCCTTATTTTTTCTTATTCTATTTTTTCTTATTCTATATGAATACTATAGATTCTATTAATACGTAGATTGAAATAATACATAGATTGAAAGGTTATATCTATAAGGAAGGTAAGACAGATTGAATAAAGAAAAAGGAATCGGTGATTGAAATGATAAACAAAGAGGGATAGGGATCCATTCTTCGTTTTTTTTTCAAATAGGCCAAGCGACCCATTGCATATTGGCACTTATCGAGTATAGAATAGATCTGCTTCTCTTTCTTCTTACGAACAGAATTGGCTTCTTATTTTTAATGGAATGAAATAAATATTCACGCTTTCTGACACAGAATCCCCTAGAGGGGTTAGGTACATAGGATATGGATAGTCTTTTCCAATGCGATAAAATAAAGCGACATCGTGTCTATTTTTCTTTGCTAAAGGGGTATTTCCATGGGTTTACCTTGGTATCGTGTTCATACTGTTGTATTGAATGATCCGGGTCGATTGCTTTCGGTGCATATAATGCACACAGCTCTAGTTTCTGGTTGGGCCGGCTCGATGTCTTTATACGAATTAGCGGTTTTTGATCCCTCTGACCCTGTTCTGGATCCAATGTGGAGACAAGGTATGTTCGTCATTCCCTTCATGACTCGTTTAGGAATAACCAATTCGTGGGGTGGTTGGAGTATTTCAGGAGGAACTGTAACGAATCCGGGTATTTGGAGTTATGAAGGTGTGGCAGGTGCGCATATTGTGTTTTCTGGCTTGTGTTTCTTGGCAGCTATCTGGCATTGGGTATATTGGGACCTAGAAATATTCTGTGATGAGCGGACGGGAAAACCCTCTTTGGATTTGCCCAAGATCTTTGGAATTCATTTATTTCTTGCAGGGGTGGCTTGCTTTGGCTTTGGCGCATTTCATGTAACGGGTTTGTATGGTCCTGGGATATGGGTGTCCGATCCTTATGGACTAACTGGAAAAGTACAAGCTGTAAATCCAGCGTGGGGTGTAGAAGGTTTTGATCCTTTTGTTCCAGGGGGAATAGCTTCTCATCATATTGCTGCGGGTACATTGGGCATATTAGCGGGCCTATTCCATCTTAGTGTCCGTCCGCCTCAACGTCTATACAAAGGATTACGTATGGGCAATATTGAAACTGTACTTTCCAGTAGTATCGCTGCTGTTTTTTTTGCAGCTTTCGTAGTTGCCGGAACTATGTGGTATGGGTCAGCAACTACCCCAATCGAATTGTTTGGGCCTACTCGTTATCAGTGGGATCAGGGATACTTTCAGCAAGAAATATATCGAAGAGTTAGCGATGGGTTAGCCGAAAATCTTAGTTTATCAGAAGCTTGGTCTAAAATTCCCGAGAAATTAGCCTTTTATGATTATATTGGTAATAATCCGGCAAAGGGGGGATTATTCAGAGCAGGCTCAATGGACAATGGGGATGGAATAGCTGTTGGATGGTTAGGACATCCCGTCTTTAGAGATAAAGAAGGGCGCGAGCTTTTTGTACGCCGTATGCCTACTTTTTTTGAAACATTTCCGGTTGTTTTGGTAGATGAAGAGGGAATTGTGAGAGCGGACGTTCCTTTTAGAAGAGCAGAATCCAAATATAGTGTTGAACAAGTAGGCGTAACGGTGGAGTTCTATGGTGGCGAACTTAATGGAGTAAGTTATTCTGATCCTGCTACTGTAAAAAAATATGCGAGGCGTTCCCAATTAGGGGGAATTTTTGAATTAGATCGGGCTACTTTGAAATCAGATGGTGTTTTTCGCAGCAGTCCAAGGGGTTGGTTCACTTTTGGTCATGCTACCTTTGCTTTGCTCTTCTTTTTCGGACACATTTGGCATGGCGCTAGAACCTTGTTCCGAGATGTTTTTGCTGGTATTGATCCAGATTTGGATGCTCAAGTGGAATTTGGAACATTCCAAAAAGTTGGAGATCCAACTACAAGGAGACAGGCAGTCTGATACCACATTGCTATGGTATCTTTCATCTCTTTTTTTTGATTTGACATGGGAAACATCTCCCATCCTTTCTTTGACTCTTTTTCTTTATATGGGAAATGATCCCAAATGAAAAATAAATAGGTGTGGAAGTTATAATTGTAAATAAACCACGATCGAATCTATGGAAGCATTGGTTTATACGTTCCTTTTAGTTTCGACTTTAGGGATAATTTTTTTCGCTATCTTCTTCCGAGAACCACCTAAGGTTCCGACTAAAAAAATGAAATAATTTAATTGAAGTAAGAAGTCTCCCTATCTGGGAGACTTCTTACTTCAATTAGTCCCCGTGTTCTTCGAATGGATCTCTTAATTGTTGAGAGGGTTGCCCAAACGCGGTATATAAGGCATACCCAGTAAAGCTTACAAGTAAACCAGATATGGAGATGGCGACTAAAGTTGCTGTTTCCATTTTTATAGAATTTCAAGATTACAATGGATCTACGAAAAGATCGTGTATTTACAACTACAACGGAATAGTATACAAAGTCAACACCAATGATTAAATAGAATTTATGGCTACACAAACCGTTGAAGATAGTTCTAGACCTGGGCCAAGACGAACTCGCGCAGGTAACTTATTGAAACCCTTGAATTCCGAATATGGGAAAGTAGCTCCGGGTTGGGGGACTACTCCTTTTATGGGGGTCGCAATGGCTTTATTCGCGATATTCCTATCTATCATTTTAGAAATTTATAATTCTTCTGTTTTACTGGACGGAATTTTAATGAGTTAGGTTTCTACTAACTAAAACTACGAAGTCATAGTTTTTCCATCCAAAAAAGCCTTTCTACTTTAAGCTCTACATTTCTAGACATTCTGGTAGTTCGACCGTGGAATTTTTTTGTTTCGGTATCTCTGGAATATGAGTGTGTGACTTGTTAGAATTGATCCTATTGATAATACATAGAAAGGGCCTGTTATCTCTATCAAGATGATTCTAATTCGTCGGATATTATATTATTTATTCTAGTATCTGGAACACGAAATAGATAGAGTGGATCAAGAAAAAAAAATGGAACTATGATTCATATTCACTATTCAGACCTCGCAACCAGACTGAAAAAAAAAAGCAAGTAGTTTTTAATAAAAAAGAAAATTTCTTCCTTCCAAATTTGTTTGCCCAAAAGACAACTTTTTTTCTCTCGATTTTGTCGAGTTATTACACCGATTCAATAAATGATCATCAAGCGGTTCTTATTCGAAGAACTCTTGCCTTTTGTTTAGCTTGAGACTCAATCATCGTGGCTCTAGTATGAATCTAAGGTTTTAATTGAACTGATTCATAGGATCGCAACAAGATAATTTCTATCAGAAAACTACTAGAATTTTTGCTTTATTTATTTACTAGTAAAACAAAACAAGAGTAAATTCGCATTACGCACAAAAAAAAAGAAATCCAAAATAGGGAAGAGAAAAGTCAAGAGGCCTCTAATGACCAACATAAGGCAAAGAAAGACAGATGAGCCAACTTGAGATTTTTTGGCATTATCATCACAAAGAATAAATTCTGGATTTTTCTTATTTCATATCTTCAAGGCAAATCGACCCAATCCAGTGGCTGATGAAGTTTTGAACCCTTTTTTCTAATATCCGTTGCAAATTTGTGTGTTTCTGCTTGAGCCGTACGAGATTAAATTTTCATATACGGTTCTCGGAGGGGGACTCGGGTTAGTTACCTATCTCAATAAAGTATATGATTGGTTTGAGGAACGTCTTGAGATTCAAGCAATTGCGGATGATATAACTAGTAAATATGTTCCTCCTCATGTCAACATATTTTATTGTTTAGGGGGAATTACACTTACTTGTTTTCTAGTACAAGTCGCTACAGGTTTTGCTATGACTTTTTACTACCGCCCAACTGTTACAGAGGCTTTTTCCTCGGTTCAATACATAATGACCGAGGCCAACTTTGGTTGGTTAATCCGATCAGTTCATCGATGGTCAGCAAGTATGATGGTTCTAATG